AAACTTTTATTCAGTCCATAACATAAATATTCAAAGTTTTTTCAGTCAACATAGTCACACCACACAAATTTGGTTTGGATTGAAAAAAAAAATAAATAGGGGCTCGGGGTCAAATCAAATAAAAAAAGTATTCTTCGCAACCTACACGCCAGTATACTAGTATATTATTAGCGATGGAATACAAGTAATTCCAAATAGCTTGAAGAAAAACAGTATAAACAAAACAAGCAAAAGGCCCTTCATTATTTATTATTATTTTTGACCATACAGAATTGCATCGATCAACAAGAACTTTAGTCTTTTTTTTCAACTTAATGTTTCGAAATACATGGCTCTAAAAATTCATTTCGGACAATTGAACCTTCTCAAACTGTTTCTTTTTAAGAACCAAAAAGATTTGTGCCAGAATAACAGATGCCAAGAAGAAAAAAAGGCCTTGGACACGCGATGGATCTTGAAGTACTATTTCTGCATCTCCCTGACCAAATCCACCCACATTGGGATTACTCGTTAATGGTTGATCAAGCTTGATGGATTCACCCTCTGAAACAAGAAGTTCTGGTCCCGGAGGTATAATATCAACGACTGAGTGTCCATCCAATGCATCCGCTATGGTTATTTCATACCCCCCTTTTTCTTTACGTATTATTTTGCTTACTATACCCGATGCTGTAGCATTATAGACTGTATTGTTACTCTTGCTCCCATCGGGATAAATCTGACCCCTTCCCCTATTCCCGCCCACGTATATCGGATATTTTAAGAAGTAAACGTCTTTCTTAGTAATGGGGTCCGGAGATAAAATAGGAAAAGTGATTTCACTATATTTCTGACCAGGAACAGGACCTATCACAAGAATATTTTTTTTAGTAGGACGATAACTCTGAAAAGAAAGATTGCCCATCTTTTCTTTCATTTCCGGAGAAATACGATCGGGGGGGGCTAATTCGAATCCCTCAGGTAAAATAAGAACGGCCCCTACATTCAAAGACCCCCTTTTCCCATTAGAAAGAACTTGTTTCAGTTGAATATCATAAGGAATTCTAACAACTGCTTCAAATACAGTATCAGGAAGTACGGCTTGTGGAACCTCAATATCCACGGGCTTATTAGCTAAATGACAATTGGCGCATACAATACGCCCAGTCGCTTCTCGTGGATTTTCATAACTCTGTTGTGCAAAAATGGGATATGCATGTGAAATAGATGTCCAAGTTATTACATATATAAATATAATGATCGATACGGAAATGGATCGAGTCATCTGTTCCTTTATCCAAGAAAAGATATTTCTATTTTGCATGGTCCAATCATTGATCCCGAAAATTTCTACAATAAATTGGGTAGGTTGCTAGTAGAGTTCCCTATCCACGATTCTGCTATTTTACTGGAATCCAGGAGGAATTTCCTAGATGGATAGAAACATAAAGAATGAGTAAGATTAAAAAGGTTTGTTTATGTACGAAGTAAAAAACATTATGATTAGATTCATATCAGTGGATCATTCTTTAGTCATTCATTGAATGATAAATCACTACAAGTGACGGAGATACACGATTTAAATAACGGAAGATCCAATATTTTAAAATTGTATCTAGAATGACTGGAAAGGTGGAAACAAGACCAGATATAATCTGATTATTATGAGAAAATCCAAAATCCTTGTATATAGAACTAATAATTAGTTCCCAACCGTGAGGCGAGTGGAATCCGATACATAAATCAGTTAATAAAAGAATAGAAAAAGCTTTTATTGTGTCGCTTAAGTTATAGATAAATTCCCGAACCCAAGAATTAATAAGAACAAGTTCTTCATTACCTAGAATAGAATAACCACTTAGAATAGCGAAACTTATTAGATTTGTCGAAAAGTGTAAAATGGTATGTATATGACCCTCATTGTACATCTTGACCAATTGTATCGTTTCTTTGTGTATTCCTATACGAAACTTTTGTATATGTGTATCCGGGTACTCCTTTATCATTTCGTCCAAAAGGAAGAGTTCTTCTAATTCTATGAATTTTTCTAGAACGTTCTTTTCTTGAATCTCATTCAAAACAATTTCGGATTGCCCAGCATTCCACCAATTAGTAACCAAAGATTCCATACTTTTATTAAATGAGAGAGAAATCCACCAGGGCAAAAAGACTATAGATGTAAGATATAGAAGGGGGTTGAATGCTTTCTTTTTTGGCATTTTTATTTTAATCTTTGAATTGTTAATGAAACCACTTCATTCCTCGATTCTATCCAATCTGATATTTCCATGAAACATGAGTTCTATAACAAGGTATTGAATCCATAGACCTATTTCCCCCTTTTTATTTTAATTAATTGGTTAGTCCTTGGATCTGGAAACAATATTTTGTTTTATTATTTCTTCATTCGAAGCAATTGCACCCTTTCGATGAATGCCCGAACGAGCAAATGAATCTTTTTGGATTTAGGGGCAAAAGAACCCCCTTAGATCTATTATTTCAAAAAACTTCGCTGGCTAGCCGTAGCCGGGGAATAGTTGAGGGAAATTTCGGAAAATATTGTATTGATAAGATGAAATCAAAAACGAGTAGCAAAAAAAAAGAGATAAATAGAATGATTGATTCTAGTTATAAACGATCCAATCTTTTGATCATCAAAAAGGAAAAGAAAGGATAAAAATAAACAAAACATCAATTGAAAAAAAAAAAAATGAAATTACAAGATATGATCCATCTATATCTAACATATCAATTCAAAAATTATTGGACAAAAAAAAGATGAATTCTATAGTCTGAACTGTTCAGATAGATGAATCCATACTTAGTTAGTATACTTGTTACTAGTATGAAAAACTGGTTTTGGTGGACAAAAACCACTTTGTTTTCTGTTTTCTGGTTGTTCCATACGCGTCCGCTTTTGCTCGAACGAGCGCCCTGAAAAAACTTAAGTTGTTATATAACAACAAATATAATTCATGAGGTCCTTACTCAATGCTGCGAAAGCATTCATTCTTCAATTCATTTCAAAATACTTCAATTGGTACGCGCAAAAAATAGGCCAATTCCGCAGCCTTTTGTTCAATTTCTCGCGGAGTCAAATTCTCATCAGTACGAGTCAAGGGAACGGCACCCTGGCCTCTGATTTCCATATAAAGTACACGCCGAGGATAAATACCTTCCTTAACCTCTATTCTAATCGACTGGATATCTTTCATAAGGAATCGAAGGAATATGCGACGATTTCTTCCAGGGAATCCCCAACGAAAAATAGACACTATTCCTTTTTTTCTATCGAATCTATCATAACCACTACCTACATTCCACGAAATTGTGCACCACAAATAGGAGCTAATGAACAGACCCGCGATCCCGTAGAAAGACATCACGATCCCTTGTGGAAAAAAAAGGATTTGCTGAGAAGGAAATAAGGATATCAAATTCCTACCAAGGTAACTAGAAGTTCCAACCAATAAGAATCCCAGCGAACCTAAAAAAAGGAGACAAGCCCAACAGAAATTACTTGTTTTTCGAGACCCCGTTATAAGTTCTATCCATATACGTTCTGATCGCCAGTTCATACTAGATCCAGTTGTTTCATTTTATTGGAATTGAGAGAATAACCAAAATGAATTTGACTTTATTTTTTTGTTTTGTTCCCGAAGTAACTCTCATCAACTAGCACTATTATTATGATGTGAACCATTCGGAGTAATTCATCGAATCGGTTAGATATAAAAAAAGATCCCTTTATAGGATCCCACTATGGATATCTACATACATATAGATATTTTTACTTTACATTTCATACATCTGCCGACCCATAAATAAATAGATATCTGTATTATGATCCAAATCCGAGTCTTGAAAAAAATGGATGAGATTGGGTCCCATCAAATCTAGACAATCTTGTTTTTTTGAACATAAAAAGATAGAGAAGCCATTGCAATTGCCGGAAATAATAGACCCACTAAAGGCACAAAAAAAGAGGGTAAGTTGAAAGTTGTCATAGAATGGATACCTCGATTTAATATTTGTACCTGTTATAAAGATATCTTATGATAAGTATATCTATTATCAGTATATAATAATAGGTATAGGTACAAGAAATGAAGAACTAAATAAGTGTACCTATTCACCTTTATATTATCTATTTTTTTTTTATTACTTATTACTATAAATAGAAACTAAATACTTGTTTTGTTCACCTCAAAGAAAAAAAGAACTGAATTAAACGATCTACTTGATTGAATTTTGATTCAAGGGAAAGAAACCGTGAAGCTGAAATAACTCACTCAGAATACCTTTTAAAGGATTACGTGGTACGATTGGGTCGAATAAGCCCTTATGGAATAAATACTCAGCTTCTTGTGAACCATCGGGTACTGTCTTATTCAATGTTTGTTCAATTACTCTTTTACCCGCAAATGCAATGTAGGCGTTAGGTTCGGCAATAATGATATCTCCTAACATACCAAAACTGGCAGTCACTCCACCGGTTGTAGGAGATGTAAGGATTGATACGTAGAATAACTTTTTATTTGATTGATAATTATATGAAGCTGAAGATATTTTAGCCATTTGCATCAAGCTCAAACTTCCTTCTTGCATGCGCGCTCCTCCGGAAGCACACACTATAATAAGAGGTAAAGATCTATTAGTAGCATATTCAATCAAACGGGTGATTTTCTCGCCTACTACGGATCCCATACTGCCCCCCATAAACTGAAAATCCATAATCCCAATTGCTATGGGAATACCCTTTAGTTGACCTATGCCTGTTTGAACCGCCTCGGTTAACCCTGTCTTTTTTTGATAAGAATCAATACGATCTTTATAAGGTTCCTCCTCCGAATGAAATTCAATCGGGTCCACGGAAACCATGTCCTCATCCATAGCATCCCAAGTGTCTGGATCAATCAAAAGTTCGATTCTTTCTGAACTACTCATTTTCAAATGATATCCACATTGTTCACAAATATTCAGTTTTAACCTAAAAAATTTTTTATAATTTAATCCATAAC